TACTTATGTAATTACTTTGTATCCGAAATATACAATTCAATTAAAGTAGGCGAATCGGTAAAGAGATAGATGGTTGAATTAAAATAATTCCTTTTTAAGTTCTATTTCTGTCAGAGGGCAATATGAATGTTCTACCATGTTCCATAAACACACTAAAAAGGTTATATGATATATCCGGTGTAGAAGTAGGCCAACATTTCTATTGGCAAATAGGGGGGTTCCAAGTCCATGCCCAAGTACTTATTACTTCTTGGTTCGTAATTGCTATCTTATTAGGTTCCGCTACTCTAGCTGTTCGGAATCCACAAACCATTCCGAACGACGGTCAGAATTTTTTCGAATATATCCTTGAATTCATTCGAGATTTGAGCAAAACCCAAATTGGAGAAGAATACGGTCCTTGGGTTCCTTTTATTGGAACTATGTTTTTATTTATTTTTGTTTCCAACTGGTCAGGGGCTCTTTTACCGTGGAAAATAATACAGTTACCTCATGGGGAGTTAGCTGCACCCACGAATGATATAAATACTACTGTTGCTTTAGCTTTACCTACGTCAGTAGCATATTTCTATGCAGGTCTTACAAAAAAGGGATTGGGTTATTTCGGTAAATATATTCAACCAACTCCAATACTTTTACCAATTAACATCCTAGAAGATTTCACAAAACCCTTATCACTTAGTTTTCGACTTTTTGGTAATATATTGGCTGATGAATTAGTAGTTGTTGTTCTTGTTTCTTTAGTACCTTTAGTAGTTCCTATACCTGTCATGTTCCTTGGATTATTTACTAGTGGTATTCAAGCTCTTATTTTCGCAACTTTAGCCGCGGCTTATATAGGAGAATCCATGGAGGGTCATCATTAACTATCTTTCAAAATATTCTTTTTTTTATCCCAACGTAATGTGTGGGTGGTTCCGATAAGCTATTTTGGAACAGAATAGATACAATCTAACGTATATCTGATTTAGAGTAGAATAGTAGTAAAAAAGATTAGGATATTATGGAATTCAATTGTAAAAAGGACCGAACCAGATCTAAAAGATAAGATCTTTTTCCTAATATTTCCGTTTGGCCTACTTATGCCTCCCTATATTATAATTATATTTCTACTTGTTCAGTCAATCACAATATTTATGATGATTCATACATAATTTGGATAAGAACTGTTATCCGGTTTCAATATGTGATAAAAAAATGTTCTACAGAACTATTCCCATTTCATTGAATTTCATTCAATACAATATCCAAATTCTAATTTGGATATTGTATTGATATGTAAGGATTCAGACTAATTAATTTGTCCGTTTGTATTCATGCTTATATTAATGCGGGATAATGATAAAGAAAAGGAAACTAATAATTTACAAACGAGATTCATAAAAAATGGGTGTAGGGGTCGGGTCGAACCGGGTATATTTAATTTTTTTTTATATGGCTATAAGCCAACTCTTCCGTCTGTTTCAAAGAAGGATTCGAGAATCGAGTTGAATATAAGATGTGCGTTTTTGGTTTACGTTATGGAAGAAAGACATGTATATGTGATAGTAGATATTTACTAGTTTAGTTACATATGAATTATCCATATATATATCTTATGGACTTTCCTATGCTACCGTGAATTTAGATAGGAATTACGATATATGATAGAAGTCCTTCCGTTTCGTCTGGCCCGAATGAATAAACAGATGAAATCAAACATATAAAAGAGAAAGGATGCAGAATTGAAAGAATGGTTCGTAACAAAAAAAAATGAAATGGAAGAACTGGGGCCTTATAGATTGATTATGGATTGATAAAGACTCCAGGGATAGGAACGAACGGGAACTAAAAACGCGAGATTGAAGTAGTTATGCTCATTCAAAAATCTCATTACTTTTTTAGTTCATAGTTGGTATTTCGACTGGATGGATCTTAGTAATGTAATAATAAGCCATAATTCATTGATTGCTTGTATCATTAACCATTCCTTTATTTTTATGCTAGGAGCTTAACATGAATCCACTGATTTCTGCTGCTTCCGTTATTGCTGCTGGATTGGCTGTAGGGCTGGCTTCTATTGGACCTGGAGTTGGTCAAGGTACTGCTGCAGGCCAAGCCGTAGAAGGTATCGCGAGACAACCAGAGGCAGAGGGTAAAATACGAGGTACTTTATTGCTTAGTCTGGCTTTTATGGAAGCTTTAACAATTTATGGACTGGTCGTGGCATTAGCACTTTTATTCGCAAATCCCTTTGTTTAATCTTAATCTTCTAAATTGGAAAGTCTTTCTTTTGCCTTTTCTATTTTATTACCTTAGATTTGCCACTTGACTTGATTTTTCGAATTATATCAAAATTTTACTCCTACAAAAACTTTAACTTATTCTCGTTGAGATAAAAAATACCCCGTGGGAAGGACTAATTTGATTGAGGATCAGGAATTAGCGGATCCGCTCGCTTTCTTCCTTCCCGTTCTCAGTCTAACGAAAACCCACTTGTTTTTTTAGGAAGCGTTACAAC